CACCTATCCTCTTTTGAAAGGAAGGGAGTTCACGATTTAATTTGAATATTTAATAATAATTTTTTTATTTAATAATAATAAGATTGTTTCTTGGTCAAGTCACATATTTTGAACTTACCACCAGTTCTATTATTTTAGAAATTCGATTTTTACTACGTTTTATTGACTCGTTTCATATCATGGCTCGGGGGTTGAAAATCGCTGGGTACTCCTTTTGAAATCTGACGAAGTTACCATAGAACTCGTTGGATCATCTGTCAACCGCTCAATCAACGACTTCTTCGGAATGCTAAAAAAAAAAAGATTACCTTGATTTCTTATTTCTTTCCTATTTTCTTTTCTTTTATTAACTGGATTTTATTTGAGTAATATATGCCCAAGTTTGTTTTTCTTTCAACGATTTGATTCTTTTTTTAACGGATCCCGAGATCCATATTGAAAAGAATCCGAAATCAATAAATTCGAAAATCGTAAGAGCTGCCTTTCGATTATTTCAGATTGATTGGAATGAACAAAAAGAAAATACAAATATATGAAGCAAAGAAATCGAATTGACATACTATGTACATTACATCTATTTAAGTAATATTAACATGTATGAAGATACATCTCCATATTGTAGATTGATCTCTATTCAGTTTCTATCTTTATCCATTACCCTTACAATAATCAAAATCGATAGTATGGTAGAAAGATTCATATATGAATCTTTCTACCATACTATCAGATCTCATAGACTACTGTTGATTCTAGTCCGCTCATTTCATTCAAGACTAAGACGTGAAATTGGAATTTTTATTGAAATTTTTTGTTTCTTAAATCATTGAGAAGAACTAAGAAGTCAAGTTTCATTTAAATTAATCACTTTGACTGACCGTTTTTACGTATATTATAAGCAAAAACGCAGTAGGAACTAGAACGAACAATGTAGTAGCAATAAATGCGAGAATATTTACTTCCATAATCTCATCGTTTGGTTTTTTTTTTACTTCGCAATAACTCGGGATTTAATCCCATAGAGAGGATAACCCTTTCGCTTGTAAATTCAATGGGATGAATTCCATTTCGATGATAGCGAATGGTATCAATATCATGAATAACAATATCTGACTGTCAAGTCGATTCATCGTCGAGAATTCAATAGTATAACATAGGCAGCTCTTTTATCCACACACTGAATACAAACTTCGATTGCGGATTCAATCAAAAGACTTCTTTTACTTTAATACTACTACTTTTTTTTTATTTATTATTCTTTTCCATTCTGTCTTTTCTATAATCGACCGCCTTACTTGTACAACCACCTAACAGCTTTCCCCTTCCATTGTTTCAAAAGGGGTTAGAAATAAATCAAATAAACACTAGAAACGAAATAGAAAATAGGGAAGGGGTTAAGTTCTAAACCCCCTGTTTGTTTTTTTTTTTGTTTTCCAAGAAAATTAAAAATTATATCATTAAAAAAAAGAAGTGTGATAAAGACGAGTCCCGGTAGAAAAGAATAGAATATTCCATCAATTTGACTATTCTATTTTGACCCAGTTTAACAGAAAACGACGAGATATGTTGATGTCTTTTTTATTATATTTTGATCTGTCGGGACTGACGGGGCTCGAACCCGCAGCTTCCGCCTTGACAGGGCGGTGCTCTGACCAATTGAACTACAATCCCGGGGAGGTCAAATGTAACGAATACATATTCTTATGATTTCATTCAAACCATTTCATTTCTATTTAAATCAAAATGGACGTGTTGGAACCGAGACGCGAGCGCGATATTGCTATCCCCACGGATATACACTTTAGTGAGAGCTGCGCGGATTACTAGCAATCCTTTCGTTTTAGTGCCAAATCGGTTGGTAATTCGGTTTTCAATGTCACCAATAAAAAAAAAAGGGGTCTTTTTTTTGCGTTACTTTATTCTTTTCATTAAACTTTCTACTTCATGATCCTGATAGGAAGCTAGATCATTGTTAGCAAGATCCTGGAACCAATAAATGGAGCAAATAAAATAACTAAATAGCGGTAGACATATATCAGAGAATTGGACTCTTTTGATTCTTGATTCTTTCGTATCTGGCAGTTCTCGAAACGAAACCAAAGGGGGGTTATATCATTTCAGGGTGGATCCGCGAATTATTGGGCCGAGCTGGATTTGAACCAGCGTAGACATATTGCCAACGAATTTACAGTCCGTCCCCATTAACCGCTCGGGCATCGACCCAGGAAGAATAAAGTCTAGTAGGCTTATTTATAATCCACGATCAACTTCCTTTCGTAGTACCCTACCCCCAGGGGAAGTCGAATCCCCGCTGCCTCCTTGAAAGAGAGATGTCCTGAACCGCTAGACGATGGGGGCATACTTGCCCGACTGCCATCATACTTAGTATGAACAGTTTTTTGAAATTGTCAATATAATGATAATCGAATGGTATGACTAGCTCGGAAGGATCTTTCCGCCTTTTCTGATCCCATACCAATAGCACTTTTGATTCGTCATTTAT